CCACATACGACGAAGACTTTTTGTTGCCGTCGGAAAAATAAGAAGTCCCAACCCTATTAACATAGGAACTGGAAGTGGAAGAAAAGGTATTATCCACGCATATTGATATGTCTGTTCCATAAAAAAAGTTTTTTTTTCTTAATTAATTGTTTCCGATTCACCGGATCTTAGCTCTTTCGAAAAAGTAAATAAAAAATAAAGATATGCACTAACTTATTTAATAATTTATATTTATATTAGTATTTATTCTGAGTCTTTTCAAAATTGTTCAAATATGCAAAACAAGAAGTTACAATTGGTCAAATGATATAACCAAGTGACATATAAATATAAAAACGAATACTTATAATAGGAAAGTAGGAAAATAAAAAATATTATTAATATTCATACAGCAAGTATAAAATTTTAGGCTAAAAAGAGTACTTGATGCTAATATGAATTAGAGGATTAACTAAGGTCGTTGGTCTAATGAAATAAAACCTCTTGATTTTAGTTAGTTTATTTAAACTCATTAACTAATTCATTATGGGATTTATTGTTTTCCATTTCAATCAAAACAATTTATTAGGAATATTTGGAAAGTTTATAAGATTATAGCTCTAAAATGAACTTTTTATCGAGCAAGGATAAAAAATGAATGAGATCCTTTTTTATCAAACTACATACCCTTTAACAGATTTTTTACTAGTATCATTCGAGTTTGAAAGTTTAGGTGTATTTTTTTTTCAAGTTTTACTAAAAAAAGACTCAATTTATTAGGCAAAAGTTTACAAGGTATTTTATTACATGTAAATAAAATATAGAATGACTAAAATAAAGGTATTTTAGGTTCTTTATTTCTTTTGATTTCTATCCCATAGCAGATGAGATATAAATAACGAGAACTAAGAGTTCAAAACCAAAAATTTTTGGTTTTACAAAGAGTGTATGGAATCAAAATTTTGTTATTTCGAGTCATTTTTTATTTTCACGGATCTTTGACGTATCTAGATTTCTATGAAGAGAATCTTTTAGAAAAAAAAATAGATAATGAATATAAGATAAGAAATAATAATTCGTTTTGAACAATAGATGTCTTTCACATCCAACTATAACAATGACTAACTTCTTCTTTTTTAAATGGCAGTTCCAAAAAAACGTACTTCGATATCAAAAAAGCGTATTCGTAAAAATATTTGGAAAAGGAAAGGATATTGGGCGGCATTAAAAGCTTTGTCATTAGGGAAATCTCTTTCTACCGGGAATTCAAAAAGTTTTTTTGTACGACAAACAAATAAGTCCTAAAATATTGGAATAATTTGGAATGGATTTGACTAAAAAAATTGGATCAGTAATTAATATCTCAGTAATTTGTTAATTTAATATTAAAGTTAATATAAAATTAACAATTGGCAGTTCCTATTCTAATCAATATGAAATAGACTCTTAATCTTATAAAAAGAAGAAGTATTCTTCTTTCTAAATTCTAAAAATAAAAAAATAAATATATATAAGATTTTTTATTTGATTTTTTTAGTATATTTTCATTCAGATTTTGGTGGTGGGGAGTCTTCTTTTCCCCATCGACTTTTAAAAGAATAAATAATGAAAAAATTTTATATTTATCAGGAAGGGCAGATAGAATATTTTTAGTTCAAATTAATTAATTGTTCAAACTAATCCATTCCGTGTTAAAGATTTTTGGATAACTTTCTGACTTCTTAATTTATTATATATACTATATTTCATTTATTTTCCATATATATCCAATTTTCAGCCCAATGAAAAATCCAATAAAAGAACTTAATTGTTGAGATATTATTATATGTACAAGTGGCAATTTGGAGTAATCCAAAATAGACATATTTTAGATTCATTGATAAAATTTAGTTTGTGTTTCAAATTGAATTTATTAAATCAGATAAACCAGAAATAATGACAATAAAAGAAAAAAGTTTTTGAGTCTATCGAAGAATTCTATCGTTGCAAGAGTCGTATTTTAGAATCGGCTAAACTACGTCAAAGCCCTAAAACCAGACACCTTAAAGAAACTACTGAACCTTTAAATTGACTTTTTTGAACTCTTTTTTTTTTATATCTTTACTAAAATTGAGTGAATTGACTTGTTCAATCTCGACGATTGAATATAAATAGGTTATTATGAGTTCGAGCAAGCCGCTATGGTGAAATCGGTAGACACGCTGCTCTTAGGAAGCAGTGCTAGAGCATCTCGGTTCGAGTCCGAGTGGCGGCATGCCATCTTCTAAAAGATATCAAATAGATCCTATAATAAAATGAAATTAAATTCCCAATTTCTATTTCTTAATTAATACGGGGGGATCCCCCGTTTTTTCATTTTTATGATATTTTCAACTTTAGAGCATATATTAACTCATATTTCCTTTTCTATTGTTTCAATTGTAATTACAATTCATTTGATAAGCTTATTGGGCAATCAAATTAGAAAACCATATTATTCCTCAGAAAAGGGGATGATAGCTACTTTTTTATGTCTAACAGG